GTAGCTTATATGCCATGGGAAGGTTACAATTCTGAAGACGCAGTACTAATTAGCGAACGTCTGGTATATGAAGATATTTATACTTCTTTTCACATACGGAAATATGAAATTCAGACTCATGTGACAAGCCAAGGTCCCGAAAGAATCACTAAGGAAATACCGCATTTAGAGGCTCATTTACTCCGAAATTTAGACGGAAACGGAATTGTGATGCTGGGATCTTGGATAGAATCCGGTGATATTTTAGTAGGTAAATTAACTCCTCAAGCAGCAAACGAATCCTCGTATGCCCCAGAGGATAGATTATTACGAGCCATACTTGGCATTCAGGTATCCACTGCAAAAGAAACTTCTCTAAAACTACCTATAGGTGGAAGGGGCCGAGTTATTGATGTGAGATGGATACAGAAAAAAGGGGGTTCCAGTTATAATCCAGAAAGAATTCATGTATATATTTCACAGAAACGTGAAATCAAAGTGGGCGATAAAGTAGCTGGAAGACATGGGAATAAAGGTATCATTTCTAAAATTTTGTCTAGACAAGATATGCCCTACTTGCAAGATGGAACACCTGTTGATATGGTCTTCAACCCATTAGGGGTACCCTCACGAATGAATGTGGGGCAGATATTTGAATGTTCGCTCGGGTTAGCGGGGGATCTGCTAAAGAGACATTATAGAATAGCACCTTTTGATGAGAGATATGAGCAAGAGGCTTCAAGAAAACTAGTCTTTTCTGAATTATATGAAGCCAGTAAGCAAACAAAAAATCCATGGGTATTTGAACCCGAGTATCCGGGAAAAAGCAGAATATTTGATGGAAGAACAGGAGATCCTTTTGAACAACCTGTTCTAATAGGCAAGTCCTATATCCTAAAATTAATTCATCAAGTTGATGATAAAATCCATGGGCGTTCGAGTGGACATTACGCACTTGTTACACAACAACCCCTTAGAGGAAGGGCCAAGCAAGGGGGACAACGAGTAGGGGAAATGGAAGTTTGGGCTCTAGAGGGGTTTGGTGTTGCTCATATTTTACAAGAGATGCTTACTTATAAATCTGATCATATTAGAGCTCGTCAAGAATTACTTGGTGCTACGATCATTGGAGGAATAGTACCTAACCCTGAGGATGCTCCAGAATCTTTTCGATTGCTCGTTCGAGAACTACGATCTTTGGCTCTAGAACTGAATCATTTCCTTGTATCTGAGAAGAATTTCCAGATTAATAGGAAGGAAGTTTGATCTGAATGAATCAGAATTTCTATTCTATGATCGACCGATATAAACATCAACAACTTCGAATTGGACCAGTGTCTCCTCAACAAATAAAGGCTTGGGCCAACAAAATCCTACCCAATGGAGAGATAGTTGGAGAGGTGACAAAACCCTATACTTTTCATTATAAAACCAATAAACCGGAAAAAGATGGATTGTTTTGTGAAAGAATCTCTGGACCCATAAAAAGTGGAATTTGTGCTTGTGGAAATTATCGAGTGATTGGAGCTGAAAAAGAGGACCCGAAATTTTGTGAAGAATGCGGGGTGGAATTTGTTGATTCTCGGATACGAAGATATCAAATGGGATACATCAAACTCGCATGTCCAGTAACTCACGTGTGGTATTTGAAACGTCTTCCGAGTTATATCGCGAATCTTTTAGATAAGCCCCTTAAGGAATTAGAAGGCCTAGTATACTGCGATGTGTGATTTGATCGAAATTTGCATTTTACAGATTCAGACTAATAAACTGTCATCCCATTCAATCTGATTGGGATGCCCCCGACTCTGACATGTGTCTTGGAAGGAGTAACATGAAGCTCAGAATTATGGGTGTATTCAATACTCTAAATGAAAGGGGAGTTGATCCATGGTCGATCCCGTAACAGATAAATGGGAATTGCTAGTTATACCTCGTGAAAAAAAAAAAGATTTTTTCGTGGAATTAGCCATTCCATTTCTTTTAGAGAGAGATTCCGTTCAAGCAAGCAAATAGGGCATGGTTACAGAAGTCTATCTATCGCATATATGCTTCAAGGGACATCATGACATAACCGTCGAGGTGAGTAGGGACCTAAAAGATCGAATGGAACGAAACAATATATAGACAAGTAAATCCCTTATGAGTCCAAAAGTATTCCTTTAAGGGGGGATTCATCATTTGAAGGGAAGCAGACTACTCAAGAATTTCACATTTCAATTTTGTCGTAAATAAGTCATTCAGAAAGTGAAAGTCAAAAGAAAAATGAATTAATGAAAGGTTGGTCCTTGCTGGAAACTTGAGTAAGGAGTAGTTCTTTGTAGGGTTTTCTTTTTTTTTTATCGAACAAAGTAAAAAAATAAAGAACTCCCTTCCTTATTTGGTGTAACTACTTGAGCCGGATGAGAGGAAACCTTCACGTCCGATTTTTAAGGGGGGAATCTAATATAAACCTATCTCAATTTTTCTTTTGCTAGGCCCATAGTGAAAAAACCTACTTTCTTACGATTACGAGGTTTAT